AAATTTTATTTTTTTTTATTTTTATAAACAAAAAAAAAAAATGGTTCAATTTTTTTTTTATAATATGTTTTATTAATAAAATAATAAAAATTTTTTTTTCCAATTTTTTTATATAGATGTTTATTTACAAATTAAACATTTATTATTAATGAATTATAAATATTAAATATTAAGTTTCCAATTTATATATTTCAAATAAGAGATTTAAGAATAATATTGAAATTATTTATATAAATGAAGAATATATAGATATTAAATAATATATATAAATAATTTATATTTAATATAATAATATATATAAATAAATAAAAGATAAATTATGGTACTTATATAAATAACAGTGAAGTATTTATAAGCCTATGGGTCCTAAATGAAGAAAAAAAATAAATAAATTAATATATAATAAATTTATAACAATATAGAATAGATTTATATAAATTATTAATTAATTATAAGCATAATTAATTATATATATAAATATAATAATTATTAATAATTTAATTTATATATATATATATATTATAATAAATAATTTATATATAAATAGATAAAAATAAATTATAATATATATATATAAATTATTTATTATAATATATTTATATATTTTATATAAAATTTTATATTATAAAAAAAAAAAAAAAAAAATAAGAAGAATACTAAAATTATTTAATTATTAATAAATATAATAAATTATAAAATTAAACATATTGGGGGAATACTAAAATTATTTAATTATTAATAAATATAAAAAAATATAAAATAAAATTATTATTATTGTTATTAAATGATTATATATATAAATAAAATTGTTATTTATTTAAATTATTAAAAGTTAAAAAAAAAAATAAAAATTAAATTAAGGGATTAATTTTTATTGACTGTTTTTGCTAGGAAAGTACTATTTTTATTTGTTTATTATTTTTATTTATTATAAATTTTTATGTTATAAATATAATTTATTCAAAAATTATTTTAAATTAGTTTATTTTATTATATGTTTATAAGTTTTTATTTATTCAATAAATATTATTTTATTTTGGTTAATATTTTTATTATTATTTTATTTTACATGTAAATTTTTGTGTGAATTAATTTAATTTTTAAAAAATTAAATTTATTTATTTATTCGCAGTAATTAATATTAATTAAAAAAGAAATTTTGTATTAGTAATAATTTATAGTATTGGTAAAATTTGTGCCAGCTACCGCGGTTATACAAATAATGCAAGTAAAAATTTTTAGTATTAGTTAAATTGTAAATTTAATAATATAAATATAAATTTATTAGGTGAAATTTTTAAATTTATTTATTTATTATTAAAAAGAGTGATTTAAGCTATAAACTTTTTATAATAAACTAGGATTAGATACCCTATTATTGAAAATAAATATTTAAATACTAAAGTAGTATTAGTTATATTCTTAAAATTTAAAAAATTTGGCGGTGTTTTAGTCTATTTAGAGGAATCTGTCCTGTAATTGATAATCCACATTGAACCTTACTTAAATTTGTTTAATTTGTATATCGCCGTCATCAGAATATGTTATAAGATAAAAATTTTCTTAATATTTAATTAAATAAAATGTCAGGTCAAGGTGCAGTTTATGTTTAAGTAGAGATGGATTACAATAAATTTATTTAAATGGATAATTTTTTGAAATAGAGATTTGAAGGTGGATTTAATAGTAATATAAAATAGATTATTTGTATGATTTTAGCTCTAAAACATGTACATATCGCCCATCGTTCTTATTTTTAAAATAAGATAAGTTGTAACATAGTAGATGTACTGGAAAGTGTATCTAGAAAGACAATTTAAAGCTTAATTAGTAAAGTATTTCATTTACATTGAAAAGAAATTTGTGCAAATCAATTTAAATTGATTAAATTTTATTTATTAATTTTGTATATTTTTATATTTATTTAATAAAAATAATTTTATAATTTTTTGTTTTAGTATTTTTTAAAGAAAAAATAATTTTAATAATAGTTTATTAGTATTGTAAAAGAAAATTGAAATAATTTGAAAAATTTTTATTTTAAAAGAAAATTTAATTTATTGTACCTTGTGTATCAGGGTTTATTAATTAATTAATTATTATATTAATTTTTCTCGAATTTTAAAGATTTAATTATATATAAAAGTTACTGTGGCATAATTATTTTAAATATATAATTAGAAATGAAATGTTAATCGTTTTAAAATATATCTAGTTTTTTAAGAAATAAATTTAATTTAGATTTATAAATTAAAAATTTTATTTTTTGTAATATTTTTATTTTATAAAATTAATATTTTAAGGGATTAGCTTTAAAATAAATTTTTAAATTTTAAATAAAATATTTTAATAAATGTAAGCTTAAAAATAGTTATCATTAATAAATTTGTTATAATTTATTTTAAATTTTTTATTATTTATTGTTAAATTAAATTATTTATTAAAATATAAATTTTAATTATTAAAATTTATTAATTATGATAAAATTAGTATATTGAATTTATAAAAATTATTTAAAAATGAAAGGTTTAAATAAGGAATTCGGCAAATTATATATTCACCTGTTTATCAAAAACATGTCTTTTTGAATTTAATTTAAAGTCTAACCTGCCCACTGATAATATTAAAGGGCCGCAGTATTCTGACTGTGCGAAGGTAGCATAATCAATAGTCTTTTAATTGGAGGCTTGTATGAATGGTTGAATGAGATATATACTGTCTTTTTTAAATTTTTGTAGAATTTTATTTTTTAATTAAAAAGTTAAAATGTAATTAAAGGACGAGAAGACCCTATAGATCTTTATTTTTGTTAATTATAAATTAAAAAGAATAATTAAATTTATAGTTTAATAAAAAATTTTACTGGGGTGGTATTAAAATTTAAATAACTTTTATTATTTATTTACATTAATATATGAATAATTGATCCAGTTATATTGATTAAAAAATTAAGTTACCTTAGGGATAACAGCGTAATTTTTTTTTAGAGTTCATATCGACAAAAAAGATTGCGACCTCGATGTTGGATTAAGAGTTATTTTTAGGTGTAGAAGTTTAAAGTTTAGGTCTGTTCGACCTTTGAATTCTTACATGATCTGAGTTCAAACCGGCGTAAGCCAGGTTGGTTTCTATCCTTAATAAAAATATTATATTATAGTACGAAAGGACCTAATATAAAAAATATAGATTTTAAAATTATGAATGATATTAATATTTAATAAACTATTTTGGCAGATTAGTGCAATAAATTTAGAATTTATTTATATAATTTAATTAATTATAAATAGTATTGTTTTTTATAGATTATTTATTATCATTAATTGGAAGTTTATTATTAGTTATTTGTGTAATAGTTGGAGTTGCTTTTTTAACTTTATTAGAACGTAAAGTTTTAGGATATATTCAAATTCGTAAAGGACCAAATAAAGTTGGATTTATAGGTTTATTACAACCTTTTAGAGATGCTGTAAAGTTATTTACTAAGGAACAAACTTATCCTTTATTATCGAATTATATTTTTTATTATTTTTCTCCTATTTTTTCTTTATTTTTATCTCTTTTAATTTGAATATGTATACCTTATTTAATTAAGTTATATTCATTTAATTTAGGGGTTTTATTTTTTTTATGTATTACTAGTTTAGGAGTTTATACTGTTATAGTTGCTGGGTGATCTTCAAATTCAAATTATGCTTTATTAGGGGGATTACGAGCAGTTGCTCAAACTATTTCTTATGAAGTAAGTTTAGCTTTAATTTTATTAAGTTTTATTTTTTTAATTGGAAATTATAATTTTTTAAATTTTTATTTATATCAAAAGTATATATGATTTATTGTATTTTGTTTTCCTTTAGCTTTAGTATGATTTGCTTCTTGTTTAGCTGAAACTAATCGTACTCCTTTTGATTTTGCTGAAGGAGAATCTGAATTAGTTTCTGGATTTAATGTAGAATATAGAAGAGGGGGATTTGCTTTAATTTTTTTAGCTGAATATTCAAGAATTTTATTTATAAGTATATTATTTAGAGTAATTTTTTTAGGTAGTGATATTTATAGAATTATATTTTTTTTGAAGTTAACTATAATTTCTTTTTTATTTATTTGAGTTCGTGGGACTTTACCTCGATTCCGATATGATAAATTAATATATTTAGCTTGAAAGAGATTTTTACCTATATCATTAAATTATTTATTTTTTTTTATTGGTTTAAAAATTTTTATTTTATCTTTATTATTTTAATGAATATTTTTTAGTATAATTAATAAATTAATAGAAGACTTTACTTCTTTCTTATGTTTTCAAGACATATGCTATAAAAGCTTATTAATTAATTTAATAACTTATCTCAATATTTAGTTAATAATGGATTAATTAAAAAATAAGAGAAATATAAAACTGTTAAAATTTGTCCTGTTAAGACATAAGGGTCTTCTACAGGTCGAGCTCCAATTCATGTTAATAAAGAAGCTACAATTACTATATTTCAAAATAAAATTTGATTTAAAGGATAGAATTGTAAACCTCGGAATTTACTAATATGAGTAAAAGGTAAAATTATTAAAATAGCAATAGATAAAACTAATGCAATTACTCCTCCTAATTTATTAGGAATAGATCGTAAAATTGCATAAGCAAATAAAAAATATCATTCTGGTTGAATGTGAACAGGAGTAACTAAAGGATTAGCAGGAATAAAATTTTCAGGGTCTATTAATAAATAATTAAATTTTCAAATAAATCCAATTAAAATTCAAATAAAAATTACAAATCCAACTACGTCCTTATAAATAAAATAAGGATGAAATGGAATTTTATCTACATTTCTATTTAATCCTAAAGGATTATTAGATCCTGTTTGATGTAAAAATAATAAATGAATTATTGTTAATGCTAATACAATAAAAGGTAAAATAAAATGAAAAGTAAAAAATCGAGTTAATGTGGCATTATCAACTGCAAATCCTCCTCAAATTCATTGAACAAGATCAGTTCCTAAATAAGGAACTGCTGATAAAAGATTAGTAATTACTGTAGCTCCTCAAAAAGATATTTGTCCTCAAGGTAAAACATATCCTAAAAATCCTGTTGCTATAACTATAAATAAAATAATAACTCCAATTATTCATGTTGGTACAAATAAATAAGATCTATAATAAACTCCTCGTCCTACATGAATAAATAAACAAGCAAAGAAAAAAGAAGCACCGTTAGCGTGGCAAATTCGTAAAAATCAACCATTATTAACATCTCGGTAAATATGATTTACACTATTAAATGCAGTTTCAATATCTGCAGTATAATGTATAGCTAAAAATAATCCTGTTAAAATTTGGATAATAAGACATAATCCTAATAATGAACCAAAATTTCATCAAGCGGAAATATTAGAAGGAGCAGGTAAATCTACTAAAGCATTATTTGCAATTCTAATTAAAGGGTGGGTTTTTCGTAAAGATTTAGTCATTAATTTATTGGTCGTAAAGGACCATAATTTTTTTTTGTAATTTTTACTGTTACTAATAAAGTTAAAAATAAATAATTAATTAATAATAACGTAATTAAATTTGTAGGAAAATTGTATATTTTATTTAATTCAATTAAATTTTCTGGTATTAAAGAATCAGAAAAAAATAAATTTATTTCATTATTATTAATAAAATTTTCAATAATTGATTTATCTATAAAGAATGAAAATATTATAAAAATTATTATAAATATAATTGCTATAAAAGATAATTTAAAAGATATTGAAAATATTTCATTTGAGGAAAGTGAAGTAACATAAATAAATAAAACTAATATTCCCCCTATAAAAATTAAAAATAATACATAAGAAAATCAAAATGTTTTTACATATATACCTGTTAATAAAGAAGTTAAAAATGTTTGAATTAATAATATTAATCCTATAGCTAATGGGTGTTTTATTTGTATGAAAATAAATCTAGTAATAAAAGATGTTAGTATAATAAATATTATGATATCAAGAAATAGTTTATAATAAAATATTAACTTTGGGAGTTAATGAAAAGGAAGTATCTTTTTTCTTGAAGTTTTAAAAAAAATAATTTTTATTTTTAGTTTACAAGACTAATGTTTTTTTTAAACTATTAAAACTAATGGTAAATTTATATATATGTTATTTAATAATCGTTATATTTATATTTGGGTGTATTGTATTTATTTCTAGTCGAAAGCATTTATTATGTACTTTATTAAGATTAGAATTTATAGTATTAATATTATTCATATTATTATTTTTATATCTAAATTTTATAAATTATGAAAGATATTTTAGAATATTTTTTTTGACATTTTGTGTTTGTGAAGGAGTTTTAGGTTTATCAATTTTAGTTTCTATAATTCGTACTCATGGTAATGATTATTTTCAAAGTTTTTCAATTTTACAATGTTAAAATTTATTTTTATAGTTATATTTATATTTTTTTTATTTTTTAAAAAAAATATTTATTGAATGGTTCAAAATTTAATTTTTTTAGCAACTGGTTTATTTATAATTAAAATTAGATCAAATTATTATTTTTGTGATATTTCTTATTATTTTGGAATAGATATAATTTCTTATGGTTTAATTTTATTAAGTTTTTGAATTTGTGGTTTAATATTAATAGCTAGAGAAGGTGTAGTTCGTTATAATAATCATATTAATTTATTTTTATTTATAATTGTATTTTTATTATTAATATTAATTTTTACTTTTAGTTCAATAAGTATATTTATATTTTATTTATTTTTTGAAAGTAGTTTAATTCCAACATTATTTTTAATTTTAGGATGGGGTTATCAACCTGAACGATTACAAGCCGGTATTTATTTATTATTTTATACTTTATTAGCTTCTTTACCTTTATTAATTGGAATTTTTTTTATTAAAAATGATAATTATACTATAAATTTTATTATATTAAGTTATAAAAATTTATATAATTTAGATTTTTTATATTTATGTATAGTATTTGCTTTTTTAGTAAAAATACCAATATTTTTAGTTCATTTATGATTACCTAAGGCTCATGTTGAAGCTCCTGTTTCAGGATCAATAATTTTAGCTGGGGTATTATTAAAGTTAGGAGGATATGGTTTACTTCGAGTATTTTCTTTATTACAAGTTTTAGGGATAAAGTTTAATTTTATTTGAATTAGAATTAGTTTAATTGGAGGAGTATTAGTAAGATTAATTTGTTTATGACAAATAGATTTAAAGGCTTTAATTGCATATTCATCAGTTGCTCATATGGGAATTGTATTAAGAGGTTTAATAACTATAACTTATTGAGGATTAAATGGATCTTATACTTTAATAATTGCTCATGGATTATGTTCTTCTGGATTATTTTGTTTAGCTAATATTTCTTATGAACGAATAGGAAGACGAAGTTTATTAATTAATAAGGGTATATTAAATTTTATACCAAGTTTATCTTTATGATGATTTTTATTATGTTCAGGAAATATAGCAGCTCCTCCTACTTTAAATTTATTAGGGGAAATTTCTTTATTAAATAGAATTGTTAGTTGATCTTGATTAACAATAATTAGTTTAGCATTTTTATCTTTTTTTAGTGCCGCATATACTTTATATTTATTTGCTTATAGTCAACATGGAAAAATTTATTCAGGAGTTTATTTTTTTTCTTCAGGGAGAGTTCGGGAGTTTTTATTATTAATATTACATTGATTACCTTTAAATTTATTAATTATAAAGAGTAATTTTTGTATATTATGAATTTAATTATTATATTTAAATAGTTTAATAAAAATATTGATTTGTGGTGTCAATGATATGAATTTTTTCATTTTAGATCGTGAATTATTTAGTTAATTATTGTAAAAATAGATTTTATATTTTAATTTCTATTAGATTTACTTTATTTATTTTAAGATTAAAGTTTTTATTAACAGATTTAGTATATTTTATTGAATGAGAAATTGTTTCTCTTCATTCTATATCTATTGTAATAACTTTTTTATTTGATTGAATAAGATTAATATTTATGTCTTTTGTTTTATTAATTTCTTCTTTAGTAATTTTTTATAGAAATCAATATATAAGAGAGGATTTTAATGTTAATCGTTTTATTTTATTAGTATTAATATTTGTTTTTTCAATAATAATATTAATTATTAGTCCAAATTTAATTAGAATTTTATTAGGTTGAGATGGTTTAGGATTAGTTTCTTACTGTTTAGTTATTTATTTTCAAAATGTAAAATCTTATAATGCTGGAATATTAACAGCTTTATCTAATCGAATTGGTGATGTTGCATTATTATTAGCTATTGCTTGAATATTAAATTATGGAAGTTGAAATTATATTTTTTATTTAGATATAATAAAAAGAAATTTTGAAATAATAGTTATTGGAGGGTTAGTAATATTAGCAGCTATAACTAAAAGAGCTCAAATTCCTTTTTCTTCTTGATTACCTGCTGCAATAGCAGCTCCAACTCCTGTTTCTGCTTTAGTTCATTCTTCAACTTTGGTAACTGCTGGGGTTTATTTATTAATTCGATTTAATATTTTACTTGAAAATACTTTTTTAGGTCAATTTTTATTATTAGTTTCTGGTTTAACTATATTTATAGCAGGATTAGGAGCTAATTTTGAATTTGATTTAAAGAAAATTATTGCTTTATCAACATTAAGTCAATTAGGGTTAATAATAAGAATTTTATCTATTGGTTTTTATAAGTTAGCTTTTTTTCATTTATTAACTCATGCATTATTTAAGGCTTTATTATTTATATGTGCGGGAGTAATTATTCATAATACAAAAAATGCTCAAGATATTCGGTTTATAGGAGGATTAAGAATAAGTATACCTTTAACATGTAGTTGTTTTAATATTGCTAATTTAGCTTTATGTGGAATACCTTTTTTAGCAGGATTTTATTCAAAGGATATAATCTTAGAAATAGTTATACTATCTTATATAAATTTTTTTTCTTTTTTTCTTTTTTTTTTTTCTACTGGTTTAACAGTTTGTTATTCATTTCGATTAGTTTATTATTCAATAACAGGAGATTTTAATAGAACTTCTTTAAATATATTAAATGATAAGGGTTGAACTATATCATTTAGAATTTTTTTTTTAATAGTAATAGCAATTATTGGGGGAAGTATATTAAATTGATTAATATTTTTTAATCCTGAAATAATTTGTTTACCTTTTTATATAAAAATATTAACTTTATTTGTTTGTATTTCAGGTGGTGTTATAGGTTATTTAATTAGAAATGTAAAGTTATTTTTTTTTAATAAGTCATTAGTATTTTATAATTTTAGTTTTTTTTCAGGTAGAATATGATTTATACCAGTAATTTCTACAATTGGAGTTATTAAATGACCATTAATTTTAGGAATACATTCTTATAAAAGTTTTGATCAAGGATGAAGTGAATATTTTGGAGGTCAAATATTATATAAGCAATTAAAAAATTATTCATTATATGTTCAAGAATTTCAAAATAATAATTTAAAAATTTATTTATTAAGTTATATATTATGAGTAATTATTTTAGTAATAATAACATTATTTTTAAAATAATTAAAAATTTAAATAGCTTATATTTAGAGCATGACACTGAAGATGTTAGGGAAATTATTGTAATTTTTAAATATTTTTATATTTATAAAAAATAAATTTTTATTTTTACAGTGAAAATGTAATGTTTTTATTTAAACTATATAAATAATTTAATAATGAAATATGTTGATCAAGAAAAAGCTGCTAACTTTTATCTTTAATGGTTTAATTCCATTTATATTTCTTAATTGGAATATTAAATTATTCAATGATATCATTAACAGTGATATACCTCTTTTTGGTTTCAATTAATTAATTAAGATAAATTGAATAAATTCAATACTTTTTAAATGCAAATTAAATGTTATAGTTAACTATTATCCCAAAATATGGGTGAATTTCACCTAAGATTAGGCCGAAACTAATTGCAATAAATCGCTTCATATTTAATTATTTCATTCTAAAGCTCCTTGATTTCATTCATGATATAATCCTACTAATAGAATGAAAATAAAAAATAAACTAGTAATTGATCAATTAATTATATTTGATGATTTAATAATTAAAATTATTGGTAAAATTAAAGCAATTTCTACATCAAAAATTAAAAAAATAATAGCAATTAAAAAAAATCGTAATGAAAAAGGTAGACGAGAATAATTTATTGGATCAAATCCACATTCAAAAGGTGAAGATTTTTCTCGATCAGTAATAGTTTTTTTTGATAAAATTGTAGCTAATATTATTACAACAATTGTAATAATAAAAATAATACATCTTATAATTAATAATATAATAATTATTTATACTAAAATTATTTAGTCCTTGTGATTGGAAGTCACATATACAAATATATACTTTATAAATTAACTACCTCATCAGTAAATTGAAATATATAAGAATAATCAAACTACATCAACAAAATGTCAATATCAAGCTGCAGCTTCAAATCCAAAATGATGACTACTAGAAAAATGATAATTTATATGTCGAATTAAACAAATTAATAAAAATGAAGTTCCAATTAAAACATGAAGTCCATGGAAACCAGTTGCTACAAAAAATGTTGATCCATAAACATTATCAGCAATTGTAAATGGTGCTTCAATATATTCATATGCTTGTAATATAGAAAAATAAATTCCTAATAAAACAGTAAAAAATAAACTTTGTATAGCTTGAGTATGATTATTTTCTATTAAACTATGATGAGCTCATGTAACTGTAACTCCTGAAGCTAATAAAATAGCTGTATTTAAAAGTGGAATTTGGAAAGGGTTAAAGGCAACAATTCCTACTGGAGGTCATACTATTCCTAACTCAATTGTTGGTGATAAACTTCTGTGGAAGAATGCTCAAAAAAAAGAAATAAAAAAGAAAACTTCAGAAATAATAAATAAAATTATTCCTCATCGTAGTCCTAATGTAACAGGAATAGTATGAAGACCTTGAAATGTTCCTTCTCGAGAAATATCTCGTCACCATTGATATATTGTTAATATAGTAATAATATTTCCTAATAAAAATAATGAAATATCATATTGATGGAATCATTGAACAAGTCCTGTAACTGTTGTTATAGCTCCAATTGCTCCTGTTAAAGGTCATGGGCTATAATCTACTAAGTGAAAAGGGTGATTTGCATGTGTTGACATAAATTAATTAACTTCACTAGAATAAAGAGTACTTAATACAGCGAATACATATGATTGAATAATAGCAACAGCAGATTCTAATACTAATAAAGCAATTTGAGTAACTAAAATTAATGATAAAATAATATAAGAAGTTGATATAGGTCCTGTATTTCCTAATAATGTTATTAATAAATGTCCAGCAATTATATTAGCAGTTAATCGAACAGCTAAAGTTCCTGGTCGAATTACATTACTAATTGTTTCAATACAAACTATAAAAGGTATTAATACAGGAGGAGTTCCTTGAGGAACTAAATGAGCAAATATATGTTGTGTATGACAAATTCATCCATAAAGTATAAAACTTAATCATAAAGGGAAAGCTAATGTTAAAGTTAATGTTAAATGACTTGTACTAGTAAAAATATATGGGAATAACCCTAAGAAATTATTAAATATAATTAAAGAAAATAATGATACAAATATTAATGTTCTTCCATTATGTCCATTAGGTCCTAATAAAGTCTTAAATTCCTTATGAAGAGTTAATAAAATATTATTTCAAATAATTTGGAATCGATTTGGTATTAATCAATATGTTGATGGAATAATTAAAAGTCCTAGAAAAGTACTTAATCAATTTAATGATAAATTTAAAATAGTAGTTGAAGGGTCAAATACAGAAAATAGATTTGTTATCATTTTCAATTTATTTTATGTTGTTTAATATTTAAATTTTGGGAAGATTCATTTGAGTTATAAGAAAAACAAAAATAATTTTTAATATTAAAAATTACTAATGTAATTGAAAAAACAAAAAATAAAGTTAATCATCTAATAGGGGCTATTTGAGGAATTAAAAAATATTAGATTAATACTAATTTTTTCAGTTTGACATACTAAGGTTTTTTATAAAACTAATTTTTTATTCGTTTTAACCATTAGAAGTAAGTGCTAATTTACTATAATATGATTTAAGAGATCATTACTTGCTTTCAGTCATCTAATGAATTTATTTGAGAAGAAATTCATTTAATAAAATAATTTATTGGAATTCTTTCAATTACAATTGGTATAAAACTATGATTTGCTCCACAAATTTCTGAACATTGACCAAAAAATAATCCAGGTTGATTAATTAAAAAGTTTGTTTGATTTAATCGACCAGGTGTTGCATCAATCTTTACACCAAGAGAAGGAACAGTTCATGAATGAATTACATCAGTAGCAGTAACTAAAATACGAATTTGGTTATTTATTGGTAAAATAATTCGATTATCTACATCTAATAATCGGAATCCATTAATATCTAATTCATTTGTAGGAATTATATATGAATCAAATTCTAAATTTAAGAAATTTGAATATTCATAACTTCAATATCATTGATGACCAATAGCCTTTAAAGTAATTAAAGGTGAATTAATTTCATCTATTAAATATAATAATCGTAATGAAGGGAAAGCAATAAATATTAAAATTACTGCAGGTAAAATTGTTCAAATGATTTCAATTGTTTGCCCATGTAATAAATATCGATTAGTAAATTTATTAAAAAATAATATAAATATAATATAAGCAATTAATGTAGTAATTATAATTAAAATTAATATTGTGTGATCATGAAAAAAGTTTAATTGTTCTATTAAAGGAGAAGAACTATCTTGAAGTCCTAAATTTGCTCATGTTGCCATTTTCTAACAAAAGATAATAATCTTTATATATGAAGCTTAAATTCATTGCACTAATCTGCCATATTAGAAATTAGAAGAAAGTAATGGTAATTCTGAATAAGTATGTTCAGCTGGAGGAAGAGTATGATATCATTCAATAGATGAAGATAATTGTATAGGGAAAGAAGGAGTACGTTGTGTAATTATACTTTCTCAAATAATAAATATAAAGAAAATAATAGCAAATAAAGAAATAGTTCTTCCTAATGAAGAAATAATATTTCATGCTAAATAACTATCTGGAAAATCAGAATATCGTCGTGGTATTCCGGCTAATCCTAAGAAATGTTGAGGAAAGAAAGTTAAATTTACTCCAATAAATATTATAGTAAATTGAGCCTTTAATCATGAAGGATTTATAACTAATCCTGTCAATAAAGGATATCAATGAATAAATCCCGCTATAATAGCAAATACAGCTCCTATAGAAAGTACATAATGGAAATGAGCAACAACATAGTATGTATCATGTAATACAATATCAATTGATGAATTAGCAAGTACAACTCCAGTTAATCCTCCTACTGTAAATAAGAATACAAATCCTAATGATCAAAGTAAGGCAGGTCTATATGTTAATTGTGTTCCATGAAGTGTAGCTAATCAACTAAAAATTTTAATTCCTGTAGGAACAGCAATAATTATTGTAGCAGAAGTAAAGTAAGCTCGAGTATCAACATCTATTCCAACTGTAAATATATGATGAGCTCAAACAATAAATCCTAATAATCCAATTGTTAATATAGCATAAATTATTCCAAGAGTTCCAAATGTTTCCTTTTTACCACTTTCTTGAGTAATAATATGTGAAATTATTCCAAACCCTGGTAAAATTAAAATGTAAACTTCAGGATGTCCAAAGAATCAAAATAAATGTTGATATAAAATAGGATCTCCTCCTCCAATAGGATCAAAGAATGAAGTATTTAAATTTCGATCAGTTAATAATATAGTAATAGCTCCAGCTAAAACAGGCAATGATAAAAGTAATAATACTGCTGTAATTACAACAGATCAAACAAATAAAGGTAATCGATCTAAAGTAATTCCTGCTGATCGTATATTAATAACAGTAGTAATAAAATTTACTGCTCCTAAAATTGATGATACTCCAGCTAAATGTAAAGAAAAAATTGTTAAATCAACTGAAGCTCCTGCATGAGCAGTTCCAGAAGAAAGAGGTGGATAAACTGTTCACCCTGTTCCTGACCCATTTTCTACTATACTACTTGAAAGTAGTAGTGTTAATGAAGGAGGTAGTATTCAAAAACTTATATTATTTATTCGAGGAAATGCTATATCTGGGGCTCCTAGTATTAAAGGAACTAATCAATTTCCAAATCCTCCAATTATAATAGGTATTACTATAAAGAAAATTATAATAAAAGCATGAGCTGTAACAATTACATTATAAATTTGGTCATTTCCAATAAATATACCTGGTTGACTTAATTCAGCACGAATTAAAATTCTTAATGATGTTCCAACTATTCCTGATCAAACTCCGAAAATAAAATATAATGTACCAATATCTTTATGATTTGTTGAAAATAATCATTGTCGCGATTAAATGGCTGAAGTTTAGGCGATAAATTGTAAATTTATATATAAGAATAATTCTTTTTAATCATATTATGTTGATATTTAATTATGTAAAATAAATATTAAACTTTATATTCAATAATGATATTAGACTGCAATTCTGAAGGAATAATTTTTTAATTATTAAAGTTTAAGAATTAAAGGATTAATACAAATATTTTCAGCTTTGAAGGCTATTAGTTTTTTTAACTTAAATTCTTACTATAAAATTATATAAATTAAAGTAATAATAACTAATCCTATAATTGAAATAAAATTTATAGTTAAAATTAAATTTATATTTTTATTATTGTAAGAATTTATTAATATTCATGAATTTTTATTGTAATTTAACATATAAATACTATAAGATATTCGCAAATAGTAATATAAAGTAATTAAAGTTAGACAAACTGCAATAAATAATAAAAAAATTTGATTTATTTCAACTAAATTTTGAATTACTAATCATTTAGGTAAAAATCCTAAAAATGGAGGTAATCCACCTAAAGATAATAAATTTAAAAATATGAAAAATTTGATTGATGGATTTATTATTGAAAAATTAAAAAGTTGGTTGAAATGAAATAATTTAAAATTATTGAATATTAAAACAATTGATATTGATAAAATTGAGTATAATAAAAAATAAGTAAATCATAATAATTCATTATTTATTATTGCTATTAATATTCAACCTAAATGATTAATTGAAGAAAAAGCTATTAATTTACGTAAAGAAGTTTGATTTAACCCTCCTAAAGCTCCAATAATTATTGATAAAATAATAGAAATTAAAAAGAAATTATAATTTATATTATAAGAAATCAACATTAAAGGTGCAATTTTTTGTCAAGTTATTAAAATTAATCTATTAATTCATCTTAATCCTTCTATTACTCCTGGAAATCAGAAATGAAAAGGTGCGGCTCCTCTTTTTAATAATAAAGTTGATAAAATCAATAAATCATTAAAATTATTATTTATTATTCAATTGTTGTTAAAAAATAACATCATTAAAATAATAGCAAATAAGAGAATAGATGAAGCAAAAGCTTGAGTTAAAAAATATTTTAATCTACTTTCTGAGGTTATTAAATTTTTTTTACCTTCATTTATTAAGGGAATAAATGAAAGTAAATTAATTTCTAATCCTATTCATGCTCCTAATCAAGAATTAGAAGAAATAGTAATTAAAGAACCTGAAATTAATATAATAAGAAAAATATTATTAGAAATTTTTTTAATTAAAAAGAAAAGGATTATAACCTTTATAAGTGGGGTATGAACCCAATAGCTTAATTAGCTTATCTTTTTATATTTTAGTGTATGATGCACAAAAGTTTTTGAAGCTTTTGGAAATAGTTTAATTCTATTAAATATAATAATGAATAAAGCATTAAATCTTTATGATTTACCCTATCAAGGTAATCCTTTTTATCAGGCAATTCATT